GTCGTTGTGGTCGGACTCTATTATGGATTTCTGACCACACTCTCCATAGGGCCCTCCTATCTCGTCCTTCTCCGAACTCTGGTTATGGAAGAAGGAGAAGAAGGAACCGAGAAGAAGGTAGCAGCAACAACCGGTTTTATTATGGGACAGCTCATGATGTTCATATCGATCTATTATACGCCTCTGCATCTAGCATTGGGTAGACCTCATACAATAACTTTCCTAGCTCTACCCTATCTTTTGTTTAATTTCTTCTGGAGCAATCATTTTGATTATGGATCTACTACCAGAAATTCAATGCGTAATCTCAGCATTCAATGTGTATTCCTGAATAATCTCATTTTTCAATTATTCAACCATTTCGTTTTACCAAGTTCAATGTTAGCCAGATTAGTCAACATTTATATGTTTCGATGCAACAACAAGATGTTATTTGTAACAAGTAGTTTTGTTGGTTGGTTAATTGGTCATATTTTATTCATGAAATGTGTTGGCTTGGTATTAGTCTGGATACGGCAAAATTTTTCTATTCGATCGATTATTCGATCTAATACGTACCTTCTTAATGTACTTATTCGAGCTATTAATGTACCTATTCGATCGAATAAGTACCTTAATGGAATTATTCGATCTAAGAAGTACAAGTACTCTGTGTCAGAATTGAAGTACCTTGTGTCAGAATTGAAGTACTTTGTGTTAGACTTGATAGATTCTATGGATCGAATCTTTAGTATTCTCTTATTTATTAGCTGTGTCTACTCTTTAGGCAGAATGCCGTCACCCATTTTGAGTAGGAAACTGCAAGAAACCTCACAAATGACAGAAAGAGATGTAGAAATAGAAACAACTTTCGAAACGAAGGGGACTAAACAGGAACAAGAGGGATTCACCGAAGAAGATCCTTCTCCTTCCCTTTTTTCGGAAGAAAGGGAGGATCCGGACAAAATCGATGAAACGGAAAGGATCCGAGTGAATGGAAAGGACAAAACAAAGGATGAATTCCACTTTCACTTAAAAGAAGAAGATAAAGACCTCTTCTGGTTTGAAAAACCCCCTGTGAGTCTTCTTTTCGACTATAAACGATGGAATCGCCCATTGCGATATATAAAAAATTATCGATTCGAACATGCTGTAAGAAATGAAATGTCACAATATTTTTTTTATACATGTCAAAGTGATGGAAAACGAAGAATTTCTTTTACATATCCATCCAGTTTATCAGCTTTTTTTGAAATGCTACGACAAAAAATGTATTTTTCTTTTTTTACAACAAAAAAATTCGTCTGTGATGAACTGGATAAATTCTTCTATGATGAACTGCATAATTATTATTGTTGGATTTATACCAATGAAAAAAAATGGAGGAGCCTAAGGAACGAGTTTAGAGATAGAATTGAAGCCCTAGACAGAGGATCTCCTTATCTGGATGTACTCGAAAAAAAGACTCGATTATGCAATCATAAAACTAAAGAAGAATACTTGCCTAAAATATATGATCCTCTCTTAAACGGATCCTATCGTGGAATAATTAAAAAATTTTATTTACCTTCAATCCTAAATGAAACTGCAGTCAAAAATTCGATAGAGACAAATTTTTTAAATAAACTCAATAAAGTTCATAGTATCCTTCTTTTTAAGGGTAAGGAACTTAATGTTCATAATTTTGAAGAATTGTACCAGAAATTGGAAGGGAAAATAGCTACATTGGAAGAGAAATTGGTCCAGAAATTGGACCAGAAATTGGAAGAGAAATTGGAAGAGAAATTGGGACAGAAAATATATACATTGGATCAAAAAGCATTAGCAAGAGAATTGAGTCTTTTAATCGATGAATTTGCTAAAGAATCAACATCAAATTGGAAAAGAATTTCTTTATTTCCGGAACAAAGACGAATTGATTCAGAAGATCCAGAAAAAGTTTTGAAATTTTTAATCGAAAGAGTCATAATTGATCCCATCATTCAAACAATATGCGATACAGCCATAATTCCTCCCATGGAAAAAACAACTCGAAAAAAATCGATTGGAATAAATAAAAAAGTCCCCCGATGGTCATACAGATTATTCAGCGAGGTAGAACAACTCGGAAAAACTGCAACAACGGAAGAGGGGGAAGAGTGGATAGTAGATCATCAAATTCGCTCGAGGAAAGCGAAACGTATGGTTCTTTTTACGCAGGGTCCAGAGAATGCCGCCCCAACTATGACGAAGCCTAATGAACTAGAAGAAGTGGATATGATAGATTATCCCTATGAAGCGGATTTTCGTCGAGACATAATCACAGGTTCTATGCGTGTTCAAAGACGTAAAACCCTTACGGGGAAAATGTTTCCCTTATATCCGTATTCCCCACTTTTTTTCGACAGAGTAGGATTTTCTTGGGATGTTCTTTTCGAACCATTCATATTATCAGTAATTGAGATTTCCGACCTAATACAAGACATTTTTAGAAAGGGTATAAAAGGAAGCGTAGCAAAAAGAATAAAGAGGTTGAAAAAACAAAAAAAAATGTACATGGAGGAAAACAAAAGCTACGAAGAAATTCAAAAAGAAGTCAATGAAATGGAAAAGGGGCGGGACGGGCAGACGGAAATGGAACGAATAGAAAGGACACGAGAAAAAATAGCAGACCTCTATGATATCCTTATTTATGCTCATGGAATAAGAGCTTTGATTTTACTAATTCAGTCGAGGCTTAGACAATCTATTGTATTACCTTCATTGATACTAGCTAAAAATATTGTCCGTTTCTTATTACGCCAAGAGCCCGAGTGGGGGCAGGATATAAGGGAGATGAATAGAGAAGTGTATGTTATATGCACCTATAATGGTATGCCAGTACTAAAACCAGGAAGAAACGGAATTTTTCCTCCAAACTGGGCCACAGAGGGTATACAAATAATGATACGATTTCCTTTCCGTCTGAAACCTTGGCACCGATCTAAGATACGACCTTCTCGTAGGGATCCAAATCCAAAGCAGGAAAGTCCTGCTGCTTTTTTAACGATTTGGGGACTGGAAACTGACCGTCCTTTTGGTTCTCCTCTCGTAGGACTTGGTATTTTGTTTTGTTATTATTTTGGACCCCCTTTGAAAAAACTCCAAAAAGCAATTCTAAAATGGAGTTTTCGAGTTCTAAAAAGTTTCAAAGAAAGAAAAAAATTATTGTTTCTAAAGGTCCAAAAAGAACCAAAAAAATGGAGAGAGGATTCGAGTGAAATAAAAAAAGATTCTATAATCAATAATCAGATTATTCATGAATCATCCATTCAAACCCGATCTATGGATTGGACAAATTATTCACTGACAGAAATAAAAATGAAAGATCTGACTGATAGAACAAGCACAATCAGAAATCAAATAGAAAGAATTACAAAAGACAAGAAAAATGGATTTCGAACTCTAAAGATAAATATTAGTCCTAACAAAACAAGTTATGGTGCTCAAAAATTAGCATCACTAAAAAATCTTTTTCAGATATTAAAAAGAAGAAATGATCGATTAATCCGTAAATCACATTATTTTTTTAAATGGATCGTGGAAAGGATATACACGGATATCCTTCTAGAGAGCTTTCCATATATCATTAATCGTCTTACTAATAGTCTTTATAGGCCCATGATCATTATAAAACTTTTTCGTAAATTAAAAAAAAAATCTTTTTTTGATACAAAAGAGAAAAAGATAATTGAGCGTATTTCAACTATACAAAAAAAACTTTCACCTTCTCGTATTCGTCATAAGATTCAGACGAAGTCGGAGGTTTCTTTTAAATTATCCCTCGTGTCACAGGCCTATGTATTTTACAAATTATCACAAACCCAGGTTATTAACTTGTATAAGTTAGGATCTGTCCTTCAATATGACGGAGCATCTTTATTTCTTAAGAATGAAATAAAAGATTATTTTCGAAGACAAGGAATAATTTCTTCCGAATTAAAGCATAAGAAACTTCAGAATTCTGGAATGAATCAATGGAAAAATTGGTTAAAGAGTCATTATCCATACGATTTATCTGAGCTAAAATGGTCTAAATTAGTACCGCAAAAATGGCGAAATAGAGTCAATCAACATTGTAGGGTTGAAAATCCAAATTTAATCAAACGGGATTCATCTGAAAGAGAGGAAAAGGTTTCGTTATTGCTAAATAAAAACGATCATTTTCAAAAACTGTATAGATATGATCTTTTAGCATATCAATCGATTTATTATGAAGATAAGAAGGACTCATATAATTACAACATACATAAACCGAAATTTGTTGATATGGGGGGGAGTATCCCTATTACTCATTTTATAAGAAAAGATTATTTTATGTATATAAAAAATCCAGATAGAAAATTTTGTGATACGAAAGGTCTTTTTTATCTCAAAATTAATAAAGATAAAGAAATCAACCCATCCAAGGGTTTCTTTTCTTTTTTTGATTGGATGGGAATGAGTGAAGAAAGACTAAACCGTCCTGTATCGAAGCCGATACCTTGGTTATTCCCACAATTTGAGTTATTTTTTAATGTATATAAAATGAAACCCGGGTTTATACCAATTCATTCACTTATTTTTCATTTTAATGAAGATGTTAGTGAAGATGTTAGTCAAAATAAAAATCTCACGAAAAATCAACCCCAAAGCATTTGGACTTGGGAAATCGACTTAGATGCGTTCATGAAAGGATCTTTTGCTTTGCAATTGAAATGGCTGCTGAGTCCTTTGACTATCGAATTATTCGATTATGCGCTGTCCGTACTTGAATGGGAAAAGGAAAGCAGAATGACAACAAAGTTTGGTTTCGGCTTTATTAAGAAGGAGGAGTTCACTCTGGATCCAATGCTAATCCGGGATTTGAATCTTTCAAAAATCCTAAAAGAGGGAATATTTATTATCGAACCAGTTCGTATACCTGTAAAACATAATGTAGAATTGATTATGTATCAAACCATAAGGATTTCTTTGGTTCATGAGATTAAACAAAAAAATAATCAAAAAAGATACAGAGAAAATATGGATAAGAATCATTTTGAGGAATCGATTGCAAGACATCAAATGATGACGAAAAATAGAAACAAAAATCATTATGATTTGCTTGTTCCTGAAAATATTTTCTCGTCTAGACGGCGTAGAGAATTGAGAATTCTAAGTTGTTTCAATTCAAGGAATAGTAATTGTGTGGATAAAAATGCAGTATTTTGCAATGGGAACAAGGTAAAAACCTGTGGTCAATTTTTGGATGAAAGCAAAGATCTTGATAGAGAGAAAATGAAATTAATGAAATTCTTTCTTTGGCCCAATTATCGATTAGAAGATTTAGCTTGTATGAATCGCTATTGGTTTGATACTAATAATGGTAGTCGTTTCAGTATGTTAAGGATACATATGTATCCACGATTGAAAATTGATTGATGATACAATTGTCTTCCCCTACGATATATATATCGGGTGGATAAATAGCTGCGCACATGCCTTGTCTTACATCCTTTTTTGATACATGAATACTAATTCAATGACGTATCAATTAGATCATAAAATGAATCAATAAGGAAATTAGGATTGATTCTTGTGTATACTAGATCAAAATACCTCGCATTATTATTACTGATCAGTCAAATTCATATTCGTAAAATAAAAAGAGTAAATTAATAAAAAAATTGACGCATAAAATAAAGAAAAAAAAAGATAAGAAGAAATGCGCCCCCCCCCTACATACTTGAGACCTTCTCCTACAAAAAAACTTGCAACACCTAATCCATTTGGAATTCCATCAATTACTCGTCTGTCAAAAAAATTAACTAGTTCGGACAATCCTCTTACACTCCGAATTACGTATGTTGTATAAAAAGCATCTATGTAACCACGATGATGGGCCCAATCATATATTACATTTTGTATTTTGTCCGAAAAAACCCTATTTGGATGCCTTTTGGCAAAATAATTAATTAAGACAAAATTTTGTAAGGACGAATAAATGGGTTTATATAAAAAAGACGCTACAACTATTCCAGAATAAGCTATACTAACCGAAAGGGTTGCATTTATCACAAATTCATACCAATCAAAAGAATTTTGATTATTCAATTTTGGATGTAAAAGGTTTACAGACGGAGTTAACCATTTGGACAATAGATCTAAATCTATACCTTCTTGATTGAAAGGAATTCCTAGGAATCCTATGAACAAAGTAAATAAAATCAATACAAGTAGAGGGAATAACATCGTATTACCCGATTCGTGAGGATATGACGCAATTTTTTTATTGCCACAATTATTAATAATAAGAAAGGATCGCATCTTTTTTTTTTTATTTTCGTGCGGGTTCTTAGAAAAACTTTCGTTATTTTTTATTGGTAACAAAGTTAATAAACGAAAATTTTTGTTAATAGGTTTCAGTCCTTCTTGACCCCATAAGGATATTGAATAGAAGGAACTACTTTTTTTTCCATTGTAATTTTGAAAATGAACGTTTAAATGACCCTCAAACGTAAGTAAATAGATGCGAAACATATAAAATGCGGTTAATCCTGCTGTAGCCCAGGATATAATTGCGAAAATTGGTGAATACAACCAAGTATCACTAAGAATTTCATCTTTGGACCAAAAACAAGCAAGGGGCGGAATCCCAGAAAGAGAAAGTGTACCTAATAAAAAAGAAGTTTTTGTGATTGGCACATGTTTTTTTAAACCCCCCATAAAAACCATATTCTGGCTTTTATCTGGAGAATACCCAACAATAGCTTCCATAGAATGAATAATGGATCCAGATCCTAAAAACAATAATGCTTTTGAGTAAGCATGAGTAATCAAATGAAATAAAGCAGCTCGATAAGACCCCATACCTAGAGCTAACATCATATACCCCAATTGAGACATTGTAGAATAAGCTAAACTTCGCTTAATGTCTTTTTGGGCAAGAGCTAAAGTAGCTCCTAAAAGTACTGTTATTATACCTATTAACGCGATTAGATGTAGTATGGAGGGGATGACTATCAAAAGAGGAAAAAGTCGAGCGACAAGAAAAATCCCCGCAGCTACCATAGTGGCAGCATGTATAAGAGCCGAAATAGGAGTAGGCCCCTCCATAGCATCAGGTAACCATACATGAAGGGGGAATTGGGCGGATTTGGCAACTGCACCAGCAAATAATAAGAAAGTACATAAAGTTCCAACTAAAAAATGGATTTCATTATTATAAATCAAGGTATTGAATATTTCAAACAAATCTCGAAATTCAAAACTGCCTGTTAGCCAATAAAGACCTAAAATTCCTAATAATAAACCAAAATCCCCTACACGATTAGTCACAAACGCTTTTTGGCAAGCATTTGCTGCAACAGGTCGTGTAAACCAAAAACCTATTAATAGGTACGAACACATTCCAACTAATTCCCAAAAAATATAAATTTGTATTAAATTCGAACTAGTAACTAAGCCAAGCATAGAAGTATTGAAAAAACTCAGATAAGCAAAGAATCTCAAATATCCTTGATCATGAGACATATAATTGTCACTATAAATAAGAACTAGAATACCAACAGTAGTGATTAACATTGACATAATAGAAGTAAGTGGATCAACCAAGTAACCGAACTCTAAAGAAAAATCATTATTGATGGTCCAAGACCATACAGATTGATAGATAGAACTGCTATTTATTTGCTGAATAGACAATTTCATTGAAAAAATCATAACTATACTTAACAACAAAATACTAGGAAAAGCCCACATACGCCGAAGATTTTTTGTTGTCTTCGGAAAAAGAAGAAGTCCCGTTCCAATTAACAAAGGAACTGTAAGTGGAATAAAAGGTATGATCCATGCATATTGGTATATATGTTTCATAAAAAATAAAATTTGATTTTCGATTCACCGGCTCTTACCTCTTTCGAAAGAGGTCAGTAAAAAAAATTAAGATATGCGATAATAGAATTTTTTTCTATTCGAAATCGAAATTCTTAGAATAAGCATTTTATTAATATTCAACTCAAGAAGTTCTAATTGGTCAAATGACCAAATAGTTATTAATTAAACTATTGAAACCTATGAATATAGAGAATATCCAAAATTTATACTTTTCATTATTATTTTGATAAATCCATAGATAGAAAAATTATAAAAAATTAGGCTAAACAAAAAAGTACGTAAGTCTGATACTGATATGAATCACAAGATCTAATAAAATTCATAACCTAAGTGAAGTCAAAAACTAGGAACTATTTAACTTTTTTATTCGGAATCAGTTATTAGGTCTCTGCAAAACTCTTTGATTGATTGTCTTCTATTACAAAAAAAAAGAATATTTTGATTTTTCTATGCTAGCCAAGACTTTACTTTCGACTTTACATAACATAAAATAAAAAAAATGAGAAAAACATATCAAATCATGTCCACTTTAACTAAATAACTAGTCTCATTTCAATTCAAAAAACCATATATTTCTTAAAAAGAATCAAGTTTTCTATTAGGTAATTAGGTACGAATAGCTTACTTAACTATTCCAAAATTAAACCCTTCGATGTGTTTATTATATGACATATAAATCAAATATGAAATACAAAAGTCACATAACAAAAATAAACAGAAATAGAAGTCGAAAGTTTGCTTCTTGATTTTCTTTTTTATGGTACATCGTATTCTATAAATAGAAATTTGAATAAGAAAAATATGTAATTTTCCTATATTTCTAGTTTTTTTTGAGATATTTATTTTTTTAAAAAACATAGTCTATAACTAAATATAAAAATAGGACAGAAAGATTACTTTGCTTTGCATAATAGATGTCTTTCACATACAACTATAACAATGAATAACCTATTCATTTTTGAATGGCAGTTCCAAAAAAACGTACTTCAATTTCCAAAAAGCGTATTCGTAAAAATATTTGGAAAAGAAAAGGATATTCGGCAGCATTAAAAGCTTTTTCATTAGCGAAATCTCTTTCTACCGGGAATTCAAAAAGTTTTTTTATACGAAAAATAAGTAATCAAACGTTAGAATAATCTGAATTGAGCTGACTCAAAAAAAACTTCTACAAAATTTTCTTTATCATTTATATTCATAAAAAAATAGAAAAAAAAGAAATCATCTAAATTTTAAATATAGAGTATTCATTAATGTTTTTTTTTGACCTGATCAACATGAAATAGACCTTGCTTTTCTCTTATGATATGTAAACTCAAAATACGTCTGTCTGTATACGGGACTTTTTTGTTTGAAAACTAGAGGATTTCACTATCCTTCTTTTTTTTTAGTATATTTTAGCATTTCTGGGATGGGGATTCTTACTTTCCCCATCAACCGACTGGTCCCAATAGAAAATTAAAGTGGTTTTTATATCTATGGAAAAGCAAACAAAATCTATTTAGTCAAAAAGGGATCCTTACTAGATAGCGGATTTGTATAGTTACTTCAATTTCAAGAAAACAGAAACTATAGGAAATCTTATTGACTATAACTGACACTAACCCCAAAAAGGATTCTTATTGAACATTCAAATTACGATTGTCTTTATTCAACATTTTTTTATGTTTTATAAAAATATCGCCATTGAATTGACTCTTTCAATCTCGACGATTAAAGATAAATAGGCTATTATGATTTCAAACAAGCCGCTATGGTGAAATTGGTAGACACGCTGCTCTTAGGAAGCAGTGCTAAAGCATCTCGGTTCGAGTCCGAGTAGCGGCACATTTTTTTACAAATTCGAAAAAGGAATCTAATAGCCCTAGAATGAATAATAATCACAATGAGATGAATTTCATTCTGAATTTCTATTTGTAAGTGAGGGATCTCTTTTCTTTATCTTTATATATATATATTCTTATGGTATTTTTGACTTTAGAGCACCTTTTCAATCATATTTCCTTTTCAATCGTTTCAATTGTAATTACAATTCATTTAATAACTTTAGTAGTCAACGAAATAGTCGAACTAGATGATTCATTAGAAAGGGGTATGATACTTACTTTTTCCTGTCTAACAGGATTATTAGGTATTCGTTGGATTTATTCGGGGCATTTCCCATTAAGTGATTTATATGAATCATTAATCTTCCTTTCGTGGAGTTTTTATATTATTCATATGATTCCTTATTTTAAAAAACATAAAAAAAATTTAAGTGCAATAACAGCGCCCGGTGCTATTTTTACCCAAGGCTTTGCTACTTCAGGCTTTCTAGCTCAAATGAAGCAATCCACAATATTAGTACCCGCTCTCCAATCCCAGTGGTTAATGATGCATGTAAGTATGATGATATTGGCCTATGCAGCCCTTTTATGTGGATCATTATTATCAGTAGCCCTTCTAGTCATTACATTTCAAAACAATATAAGTCTTTTTGGTAAAAAACCATTTTTATTAAACGAGTCTTTGTTCTTCGGGAAGATCCAATACATGAACAAAGAAAACAATATTTTACAAAGCACTTATCTTTTTTCTCTTAGTAATTATTATAGGTCCCAGTTAATTGAACAATTAGATCATTGGAGTTCCCGTGTTATTAGTCTAGGATTTATCTTTTTAACCATAGGTATCCTTTCAGGAGCAGTATGGGCTAATGAAGCATGGGGATCATATTGGAATTGGGACCCAAAGGAAACTTGGGCATTTATTACTTGGACCATATTCGCGATTTATTTACATATTAAAATAAATATCAATTTGAAAAGTGAAAATTCTGCAATTGTGGCTTCTATAGGATTTCTTATAATTTGGATATGCTATTTTGGGGTCAATCTATTAGGAATAGGATTACATAGTTATGGTTCATTTCTATTAAAAAGCACCTAAATTGAATTAAAGAAAGGACCTAACCTGTCGAATAAAACCACAGGACAGGGTATATTCCCTATCCATATAAAAATAAGCAAGTCTCGTCGAGAACCATTTCAATCAAGTAGTATAGTGATTCAAATGGTTCTCACAAACGTCAAACTATCCTATTTAAATTATAATTTAAAAATTTAAAATTCGTTTTTTTGTGCGTTACGTAAAAAAGAAAGTTTCCGTTTAAAACTATCTATAAAAAAAATTAGATAGAACAGCTTCTACCTTCTCAACTGATAGTGAGAGAACGAAATCTGGGTAAATGCCAATACCTATTACTGGCAGAAAGATAGCGAGTGAAACAAATAACTCTCGCGGACCCGAATCAAAAAACGAAGAGTTTGCACTATTTAATAACTTGTATCCATAGAACATTTGACGTAACATAGATAATAAATAAATAGGAGTTAATATCATTCCAATTGCCATGCCAAAAGTAATTAGGACTTTTGGCATTAAAAAAATTTTTGGGCTGGTAATTATTCCAAAAAATACTATTAATTCGGCAAAAAAACCACTCATGCCCGGTAACGCAAGGGAAGCCATCGAAAAAGTACTGAAAAGTGTGAATATTTTTGGCATTGAAACGGCTATTCCACCAATTTCGTCGAGATAAACAAGACGTATTCTATCATAACTCGTTCCTGCTAGGAAAAAAAGTGCAGCACCAATAAATCCATGAGAGATTATTTGTAAAATGGCTCCGTTGAATCCCGTATCAGTTATAGAACTAATTCCTATAATTATGAAACCCATATGAGATACAGAGGAATATGCTATTCTTTTCTTTAAATTACGTTGTCCCGGAGATGCTGAAGCTGCATAGATTATTTGTATTGTGCCCATTATCATCAACCAAGGAGAAAATATAGAATGCGCGTGAGGTAATAATTCCACATTGATCCGAACCAATCCATATGCTCCCATTTTTAATAGGATTCCGGCTAAAAGCATACAAGTACTATAATGTGCTTCTCCATGGGTATCCGGTAACCATGTATGGAGAGGTATAATCGGCGATTTGACAGCAAAAGCAATAAGAAATCCAATATAGAATATTATTTCTAATCCCACAGGATACGATTGATTAACTAACGTTTCCAAATTTAATGTTGGTTCATTAGAACCATATAACCCTATACCCAAAACTCCCAGTAACAGAAAAACGGAACCCCCTGCAGTGTACAAAATAAACTTTGTAGCTGAGTATAGACGTTTCTTTCCTCCCCATATGGATAAAAGTAGATAAACGGGAATTAATTCTAATTCCCACATTAGAAAAAAAAGTAAAAGGTCTCGAGAAGAAAATAATCCTATTTGACCACTATACATTGCTAACATCAAGAAATGGAATAATCGGGAATCCCGAGTAACTGGCCAAGCCGCTAAAGTAGCTAAAGTCGTGATGAATCCCGTCAGTAAAACGGGTCCTATAGAAAGTCCGTCTATTCCCAACCTCCAGTGGAAATCAAAAAAGCGAATCCAGTTATAATCTTCGGCCAATTGTATTAATGGATCGTCTGGTTGGAAATGATAACAGAATACATAAATTGTTAGGAGGAATTCTACTATACATATACACAAAGTATACCACCTAATTACCTTATTACCCCTATGAGGGAGAAAGAAAATGAATGAACCCGCAAATATAGGCAAAACTACAATTAAAGTTAACCAAGGAAAATAATTCGTGGTAAAGACAAAATACACTTGGACTAAAAAACCCGTACTCGAAACAAAATAAGATATACTTCATTTCGAGCGCGGGTTTTTGTCGGTAAACAAAAAGAAAAAGGATTCAAGTGGAGTTTTCTGGAACGTATCAATAAGCTAGACCCATACTGCGAGTTGTTTCATGCCATAAATAAACTCGAACACTCAAAAAATCGGTTGGACAGGCGGATTCACATCTCTTACAACCAACACAGTCCTCTGTTCTTGGAGCGGAAGCTATTTGTTTAGCTTTACACCCGTCCCAAGGTATCATTTCTAATACATCTGTGGGGCAGGCTCGGACACATTGAGTACATCCTATACATGTATCATAAATCTTTACTGAATGTGACATTGGATCTATACCTTTTTTTTGAATCTCATTAATTTCGATCTAGTATAACCCTGTATTGTATGTAAATGAATTACATATGCAAAGACCAGACGAATCGATGATTCACCAGAATTTTTCGAATCAACTTATTTCTGGGTCGGTTTAGAAAGGAGGTCCAAAATACTTTGATTTTTTAGATTTTTGAAGATTCTACATACCCAGTAATTGAATTTGAATTGATAACTCTTCAAATTTCTATCAAAATAATATTAATACTACTTATTCAGTAAATTCGATTGATTAATACGAGTTGATTTTCTGTTACGATAAATTGCCGAAACAATAGCCGGTCCAATAGCTGCTTCAGCGGCTGCAATAGCTATAACAAAAATGGAGAAAATGTTTCCTTTTAGTTGACGACTATCAAAAAAGTCAGAAAATGTTACGAAATTAAGATTAACCGCATTCAATATAAGCTCAAGACACATAAGAGCTCGAACTAAATTTCGGCTTGTGATTAATCCATAGATACCGATAGAAAATAAATAGGCACTCAAAACAAGTACATGTTCGAGCATCATTGAGCAACTCCTTATCAATCTTGATTCATTTCAATAGGAACAAAAATATCATTCACTCGAATATAACAAACAAATACAGAGCAAAGAAGTATGTTAGTAATAGATTGACTTTTCTATTTTATATTATACATCAATTCAATTCTAATTGAATTGAAATGGATACGATAAACGAGAAATAGAATAAAGTTTGATTTGGAATGGCGCTTTTAAAGATTTTTAATCTTATTGACGGGCTACGGCAATTGCACCGATCAAAGCAACTAAAAGAATTATCGAAATGAGTTCAAATGGGAGAAAAAAATCGGTTGATAAATGAATTCCAATTTGTTGACTATTATTTATCAAATCTTGTTCTATAATCTGGTTTAATTTTGTAGTCCAAATAATTCCGTACCATGACGTATTTAGAATAGTAGTAACTAATAAAAAAAAAATACTGGTACAAACTAACAAAGTAATTCCGTCTCCAAGAGTCCAAAGACGAAAATTCTTGTCATATTCTAACCCGCTGATGAACATTACAGCAAATATGATTAAAACATTTATAGCTCCTACGTAAATAAGGAGTTGTGCAGAAGCTACAAACTGAGAGTTTGCTAGAATATAGAATAAAGATATACAAACAAGAACCAATCCCAACGAAAAGGCGGAAAAAATGGGATTGGTAAATAATATCACTCCTAGGCCTCCTAATATAAGACCTGATCCCAGAAAGACTAAAAGAAAATCATGTATTGGTCCAGGTAAATCCATTCGATGAAAAAAAGATATAAAAAATAAGACTCTTTCATGATCTTATTGAACTGACCAGGATAAGTTAAGTTGATCTATTTAAGACACGTTCCTAGTTGAATGCGATTCTAATGGATGCGAATTGATGTAGGTACAGTTAGTGTACAAATCACATTCTTTATCTGAAAGGCTAGTTCGAATCTAGTTGAAATCATTACATTAAAAAAGATTTCCAAGTAAATCCACAATTTTCATGAATCAACTAGATCAATAGTTGTTATTTTGAGTTTAGTCATTCACAAAGAAAAACCAACCCTGTTAAATTTATATCCTTAGTAAGAAAAAAAGGTTCTTGAATTTATCAAGGTATTTCTTTTTTATTGAATTGAGACCAATTCAAGATAGTTCGAACTGTGTAATCGTCAATTATTGATATTGGTAAACGGCCTAAAGCAATTTGATTATAATTTAATTCATGACGATCATACGTAGAAAGCTCATATTCTTCAGTCATTGATAAACAATTTGTTGGGCAATACTCAACGCAATTACCACAAAATATACAGATTCCGAAATCAATACTGTAATTAAGCAATCGTTTCTTTCGAATATCAGTTTCCAATTTCCAATCTACAACAGGTAGATCTATAGGACATACCCGAACACATACCTCACAAGCAATGCATTTATCGAATTCAAAGTGGATTCGACCACGAAAACGTTCTGATGTGATCAATTTTTCATAAGGGTATTGAATAGTTACAGGTAAACGATTCGCATGGGATAAGGTAATCAGAAAACCTTGACCAATGTACCTAGCCGCTCGTACTGTTTGTTGCCCATAATTCAGGAACCCAGTTACCATAGGGAACATATCCTAAATATCGATAAAAATTTTTTGTTTGTTTCTTTCTCTTGTTTGGGACAAGTTATCAATCTAGTTACTAGGGAATAAAAAAAAGTCTATTTTGCTTATATTATAGTGAAAGGAGTTGGGAAGAAGTTGTTAATAATAAATTCCCTAAAGAAATAGGTAAAAGAAATTTCCATCCAAGATTTAATAATTGATCCATTCTTAGTCTAGGTAAGGTCCATCTTGTTGTGATAGAAATGAACAAGAACAAAAAAGTTTTCCCTAGTGTAATGAAAATACCAATTGTTGTTCCAAAGACTCCATCCCTTGCATTTATTCCAAATAGGTCAGGAACGAATATGTATGGAATAGAGAGATTCCAGCCTCCCAAGTAAAGAACTGTTACAAATAATGAAGAAACTAGTAGATTTAGATAGGAAGCAACATAAAATAAACCGAATTTAATACCTGAATATTCTGTTTGATAACCTGCTACTAATTCTTCCTCTGCTTCTGGTAAATCAAAAGGTAATCTTTCACATTCGGCTAGAGAAGAAATTATAAAAACGAGAAATCCTATAGGTTGGCGCCACAAATTCCACCCCCACAAACCATATTTGGACTGTGCTTCAATTATATCAACTGTACTTAAACTGTTAGACAATTCTAGTCGGTGATAAGATCACAGTTATCATCGCTATTACAGAACCGTACATGAGATTTTCACCTCATACGGCTCCTCGAGGGTCCCACATAAATCTCAGGACTGCTTCGATATTTTTCATTTTGAAATTTTTGTAGGATAGATAGAATCAAAAGTAATCGAAAGGTTCCGAATTAGACCAATGGAATTCTGTCTGCTATACTAAAAGGCTTCTGAATTGATCTCATCCTTTACATTTTTTTATTAAATTAATATTTTAATATTTAATATATATTTGTATTTTATTTGATTTATTTTCAGTTTTTTTGTTGAGACTTAATTTAAACCCTTCAGAAAAGACTCTTTTTAGAAATATTAATAGATATCTCACCCTATCCTTTTTTATTACGAAAAGAAATTAACATGAAGCATGATATGAAGTGTAACTTTCTGAATCTTAATATAGTTATAGTAAAGCAAGGATAATAATATAGTTATAGTGTTATAGTAAAGTAAGAATAAGAAAAAATTTTGCAATCACATTCTTTCTATTTTTTGTTCTTTTGTTTTGCTAAAAAAGGAAGTAAAGGATTACTTCGTTCCTGATAGTCATTCACTTTATCGGTGGATAGCAGCATACTCTGGATCGGAATTCTGGGGAGTACTACTTGATCATTTCTACTAATTTAAAGCCCCAATTAGTATTTCGTTTATGTGGAATTTTTTTCCGATAACTTAGAAAATCTCTATTACTAATCCTTTGTGTACCTTGGTGTTCCTAACCATCCACTCAGTTTTACTCAATCTTTTCGACAATTCGTATCATATATAGTAATAGATAGAAACGATAGCACGAACTCCAAAGAATGGATCTGTCTGTTTAACCCGCTTCAAGCCATGATAACTAATCAACCAGTCTTGGGGTAAATAGTTTTTCTTTACTGCTTCTATTTACTTATATTAACTTTGGCGGAATTCTTGTACATAGGAAATGAGACTCAAGCTTTTTACTGCGAATTTCGAAGCTGTTTTCTTTCACTCACCTAACTATCTGGTTTAGTTCATCAACCCGAAGGTTGAATAAAAAAGAAAGTTATCTATTCAATGTATTTTAGTTCATTCTTAGAAAACTCTCGAAAGAAAAAATTGTGGAAATTTGATGTCTCAACGAATCACACGTAGAGATATTGATAACACGCATAGAGTTAATGGTATTTCATAACTAATAGATTGGGCAGCAGCCCGTAGACCGCCTAAAAAGGAATATTTATTATTTGATCCATATCCTGACATAAGAAGTCCAATGGGAGCAATACTTGAAATGGCGATCCATAAAAAAACACCATTACTGAGATCGACTAGAATAAGTCGATAGCTAAAAGGAATTACCGAATAACTTAGTAAAATTGATATGACTGCTATGGAGGGTCCAACACTAAATAAACCCATATCGCCTCTTGATGGAAGAAGGTTCTCTTTGAAAAGTAGTTTTGTTCCATCTGCTAGAGCTTGAAGAATTCCCAAAGGGCCGGCGTATTCAGGTCCAATACGTTGTTGTATCCCTGCGGATATTTCTCTTTCTAACCACACAATTACTAGTACACCTATTGTGATTCCCAAAATAAGAATCAATATAGGTACAAGCATCCATATAGTCCCATAGACTTCTTTTAAGAATTCTAATATAGAAAAAGAATTGATAGCTTGTACTCCTGTTGTATCAATTATCATTTCAACGATCAATTTCTCCCATAATGATATCTATACTACCTAGTATTGTCATAATATCGGCCAATTTCATTCTTTTAACTAACTGAGGAAGAATTTGCAAATTGATAAAACCCGGCGGGCGAATTTTCCATCTCCATGGAAAAGCACTCTGATCTCCTATCAAATAAATTCCCAATTCGCCCTTTGGGGCTTCGACTCTTACATAAAGTTCTTGTCTCGATAACTCAAACGTGGGAGCCGGTTTTTTACTAATGAATCGATATTCAAAATTATTCCATTCAGGATCTCTTACTCTGTTAAAGCGTCGGATTTCTAAATTCTCATAGGGGCCTCCCGGAATTCCTTCTAGAGCTTGCTGAATAATTTTTACAGATTCCACCATTTCGCCAATTCGGATTAAATAACGAGCTAATGAATCGCCCTCCTTCTGCCATTGAACTTCCCAATCAAATTCTTCATAACATTCATAATGATCAACTTTACGAAGATCCCATTGTATTCCGGAAGCCCGTAACATCGGTCCTGACAACCCCCAATTTATTGCCTCTTCTCCGCCAATAATGCCCACCCCTTCAACTCGTTCTAAAAAAATAGGATTTCGCGTAATAAGCTTTTGATATTCAGCAATTGCTGTTAAAAAATACTCACAGAAATCCAAACATTTATCTATCCAGCCGTAAGGTAAATCGGCAGCGACTCCTCCGATACGAAAAAAATTATGCATCATTCTCATGCCAGTGGCAGCTTCGAATAGATCATATATCAATTCTCTTTCTCTGAAAATGTAGAAGAAGGGGGTCTGTGCGCCAATATCCGCCATAAAAGGTCCAAGCCATAATAAATGAGAAGCTATACGACTCAACTCCAACATAATAACTCGGATATAGCTAGCCCTTTTAGGTACTTGAATATTTCCTAATTGTTCTGGTGCATTTATAGTTATTGCTTCTGTAAACATAGTAGCTAAATAATCCCAACGTGTTACATAAGGCAAATATTGTATAATTGTTCGGTTTTCCGCAATTTTTTCCATTCCTCTGTGCAAATAACCTATGATTGGTTCACAGTCAATAACATCTTCGCCATCTAAAGTAACAATGAGTCGAAGAACGCCATGCATTGATGGGTGGTGAGGTCCCATATTTACTATCATTAGATCTTTTCTTGTAACTGGTCCAGTCATAAGTTTTTTCCGTATTTCTTCTTCCATGAATTGCTGAAAACGAAAAGAAGTTCATCCAAATTGAAGATCGAATAAATCAAAGAAAATAATTGTTCAAATTAACGTTTTTTTATCGCTCGAATATTCAATTGACTGATTAATTCTTTATAACGCACTCTATTTTTTTTTGAAAAATAAGTCAGAAGTCGTTGACGTTTTCCCAAAATTTTCCGTAGCCCTCTCTGAGATGAATAGTCTTTTTTGTGTAATTCCAAATGTGAGCTAAGTCTCCGTATTTTATTGGTGAAACAGAATACTTGAAACTCAACAGATCCCTTCTTTTCTTCTTGCGAAATAACTGACATGAATGAATTTTTTGTCATAACTTTATAAATCCATATATATATAACTTCGTATGCGTCAATTTTTTTATTAATTTACTCTTTTTATTTTACGAATATGAATTTGACTGATCAGTAATAATAATGCGAGGTATTTTGATCTAGTATACACAAGAATCAATCCTAATTTCCTTATTGATTCATTTTATGATCTAATTGATACGTCATTGAATTAGTATTCATGTATCAAAAAAGGATGTAAGACAAGGCATGTGCGCAGCTATTTATCCACCCGATATATATATCGTAGGGGAAGACAATTGTATCATCAATCAATTTTCAATCGTGGATACATATGTATCCTTAACATACTGAAACGACTACCATTATTAGTATCAAACCAATAGCGATTCATACAAGCTAAATCTTCTAATCGATAATTGGGCCAAAGAAAGAATTTCATTAATTTCATTTTCTCTCTATCAAGATCTTTGCTTTCATCCAAAAATTGACCACAGGTTTTTACCTTGTTCCCATTGCAAAATACTGCATTTTTATCCACACAATTACTATTCCTTGAATTGAAACAACTTAGAATTCTCAATTCTCTACGCCGTCTAGACGAGAAAATATTTTCAGGAACAAGCAAATCATAATGATTTTTGTTTCTATTTTTCGTCATCATTTGATGTCTTGCAATCGATTCCTCAAAATGATTCTTATCCATATTTTCTCTGTATCTTTTTTGATTATTTTTTTGTTTAATCTCATGAACCAAAGAAATCCTTATGGTTTGATACATAATCAATTCTACATTATGTTTTACAGGTATACGAACTGGTTCGATAATAAATATTCCCTCTTTTAGGATTTTTGAAAGATTCAAATCCCGGATTAGCATTGGATCCAGAGTGAACTCCTCCTTCTTAATAAAGCCGAAACCAAACTTTGTTGTCATTCTGCTTTCCTTTTCCCATTCAAGTACGGACAGCGCATAATCGAATAATTCGATAGTCAAAGGACTCAGCAGCCATTTCAATTGCAAAGCAAAAGATCCTTTCATGAACGCATCTAAGTCGATTTCCCAAGTCCAAATGCTTTGGGGTTGATTTTTCGTGAGATTTTTATTTTGACTAACATCTTCACTAACATCTTCATTAAAATGAAAAATAAGTGAATGAATTGGTATAAACCCGGGTTTCATTTTATATACATTAAAAAATAACTCAAATTGTGGGAATAACCAAGGTATCGGCTTCGATACAGGACGGTTTAGTCTTTCTTCACTCATTCCCATCCAATCAAAAAAAGAAAAGAAACCCTTGGATGGGTTGATTTCTTTATCTTTATTAATTTTGAGATAAAAAAGACCTTTCGTATCACAAAATTTTCTATCTGGATTTTTTATATACATAAAATAATCTTTTCTTATAAAATGAGTAATAGGGATACTCCCCCCCATATCAACAAATTTCGGTTTATGTATGTTGTAATTATATGAGTCCTTCTTATCTTCATAATAAATCGATTGATATGCTAAAAGATCATATCTATACAGTTTTTGAAAATGATCGTTTTTATTTAGCAATAACGAAACCTTTTCCTCTCTTTCAGATGAATCCCGTTTGATTAAATTTGGATTTTCAACCCTACAATGTTGATTGACTCTATTTCGCCATTTTTGCGGTACTAATTTAGACCATTTTAGCTCAGATAAATCGTATGGATAATGACTCTTTAACCAATTTTTCCATTGATTCATTCCAGAATTCTGAAGTTTCTTATGCTTTAATTCGGAAGAAATTATTCCTTGTCTTCGAAAATAATCTTTTATTTCATTCTTAAGAAATAAAGATGCTCCGTCATATTGAAGGACAGATCCTAACTTATACAAGTTAATAACCTGGGTTTGTGATAATTTGTAAAATACATAGGCCTGTGACACGAGGGATAATTTAAAAGAAACCTCCGACTTCGTCTGAATCTTATGACGAATACGAGAAGGTGAAAGTTTTTTTTGTATAGTTGAAATACGCTCAATTATCTTTTTCTCTTTTGTATCAAAAAAAGATTTTTTTTTTAATTTACGAAAAAGTTTTATAATGATCATGGGCCTATAAAGACTATTAGTAAGACGATTAATGATATATGGAAAGCTCTCTAGAAGGATATCCGTGTATATCCTTTCCACGATCCATTTAAAAAAATAATGTGATTTACGGATTAATCGATCATTTCTTCTTTTTAATATCTGAAAAAGATTTTTTAGTGATGCTAATTTTTGAGCACCATAACTTGTTTTGTTAGGACTAATATTTATCTTTAGAGTTCGAAATCCATTTTTCTTGTCTTTTGTAATTCTTTCTATTTGATTTCTGATTGTGCTTGTTCTATCAGTCAGATCTTTCATTTTTATTTCTGTCAGTGAATAATTTGTCCAATCCATAGATCGGGTTTGAATGGATGATTCATGAATAATCTGATTATTGATTATAGAATCTTTTTTTATTTCACTCGAATCCTCTCTCCATTTTTTTGGTTCTTTTTGGACCTTTAGAAACAATAATTTTTTTCTTTCTTTGAAACTTTTTAGAACTCGAAAACTCCATTTTAGAATTGCTTTTTGGAGTTTTTTCAAAGGGGGTCCAAAATAATAACAAAACAAAATACCAAGTCCTACGAGAGGAGAACCAAAAGGACGGTCAGTTTCCAGTCCCCAAATCGTTAAAAAAGCAGCAGGACTTTCCTGCTTTGGATTTGGATCCCTACGAGAAGGTCGTATCTTAGATCGGTGCCAAGGTTTCAGACGGAAAGGAAATCGTATCATTATTTGTATACCCTCTGTGGCCCAGTTTGGAGGAAAAATTCCGTTTCTTCCTGGTTTTAGTACTGGCATACCATTATAGGTGCATATAACATACACTTCTCTATTCATCTCCCTTATATCCTGCCCCCACTCGGGCTCTTGGCGTAATAAGAAACGGACAATATTTTTAGCTAGTATCAATGAAGGTAATACAATAGATTGTCTAAGCCTCGACTGAATTAGTAAAATCAAAGCTCTTATTCCATGAGCATAAATAAGGATATCATAGAGGTCTGCTATTTTTTCTCGTGTCCTTTCTATTCGTTCCATTTCCGTCTGCCCGTCCCGCCCCTTTTCCATTTCATTGACTTCTTTTTGAATTTCTTCGTAGCTTTTGTTTTCCTCCATGTACATTTTTTTTTGTTTTTTCAACCTCTTTATTCTTTTTGCTACGCTTCCTTTTATACCCTTTCTAAAAATGTCTTGTATTAGGTCGGAAATCTCAATTACTGATAATATGAATGGTTCGAAAAGAACATCCCAAGAAAATCCTACTCTGTCGAAAAAAAGTGGGGAATACGGATATAAGGGAAACATTTTCCCCGTAAGGGTTTTACGTCTTTGAACACGCATAGAACCTGTGATTATGTCTCGACGAAAATCCGCTTCATAGGGATAATCTATCATATCCACTTCTTCTAGTTCATTAGGCTTCGTCATAGTTGGGGCGGCATTCTCTGGACCCTGCGTAAAAAGAACCATACGTTTCGCTTTCCTCGAGCGAATTTG